CCCACAAAAGCACCGCCCGACGAAGGGGGGACGGGTAAAGCTACAGGCCCAAAAACTTCGACCCTTCTTTCTAAATGGGGGTGCCCAGGGCACCTCATCTTGTCATTTCGTCCTTGCTCATTCCCGTTAGGCTGAAGTCTTTGGCCTTTCCTTCTCCGCGCCCGCTCACGCTTCGCTGACCTATCGCGTGGTAAAGAGAAGAAAGTACGAAAGAATAGTAAACGGAGCACACCGCAGAAAGATTCTAAATATGAGAAATCCCCCTTTTTTTCGATAAGAAGGAAATGAAGAACAGGAACGAAACGAAATAAGGCCTTTCTAGCTCTAGTTTCGGATGAGCTTCTCCCAATTATGTCTGGTAATAGAATAGGTCGGCTTGCTCTGACCAAGACTCCGCTTTTTGCTCCGTCCGTGGAGCGTATGAATTTCCTGGAATGTAGATAGACCAAAAGAGGGAATGAAGGGATAGGAATAGGAATTATAGTACCATTAGAAGAAGGGGCACCTGTGGGAACATCTCTACTGACGAACCATTTCAATAGTACGGGTGCTGCCGTGCCACGAGGCACGACCATGGAAGTAATGAAAAAGAAAAAGTTATGTAGTTGGACCATCTGCTCTATCCGTTCGAGTTTTGCTTCTATAGAGAAGATGAGACGCTCAAAATGAAAGTGTTCGCAACGCATACCGAAAGGGTACCAATGAAGCCGACCATTAATGACTAGTTCGAAGACCAAGAGCGGTCTGATCCAAAAATAAAGCGTGACCTTTAAGGTAGGGGTAATCCGAACTTGAGGCGGAATCCCTCATCGGTAAAGTGGGAGTAGAATTCACGGTAGATTTGTGAATTTCTACCGCTTTGGTTTATATCCTGAATAAAGAAATTCAGACTCCCATCCATGAGATCCCGCTGAAAGGAATGTTGCAAAGAGCCCACCGGCTCCACCTTACCCTCAAGGAAGTCGTACGCCTCCATACGGATATTCGTATATGGAGAAAGTTCCATGATACGAGAAATCTTTTGCTCACCAAGCATAAGATTGAAGAGCCTATCTTGCAATAGACCCTTTCTTTCTAATACTGTGAGTTCAAAATATTCCATATCCAGGATGTTCCTATAATGGGGAACATTGAGAGCTTGATCCAAGTGATCGCGAACAAGCCCCTCATACTCCCCAGGATTATTCTGGGGAGGAAGCTTGTAGTAATCACGGCTCTGGAGACTTCGTATGCGAGCATAAATCTCAGCTTCGTTCTCGGCTGCTATTTCGGCTCTAAACGTAGCCAATGATTCACTGCTCGAGGAAGACTCCAAAGCCGGAAGACTTGTTGCATTTCCACTTTCACTCGATCCGGAAGAGACTTGCCAAATGAAAGCGCTTGTCATTCCTGCCAGCGGAGAAAAACAAAAAGATCTAGCTAAAGTACAGAATAAGCAAATGAGAATGACGAAGAAAAGAAAAGAACTCTTCTTTCTCTTCGAAACTCTCATTCGATAAATCAGGATTAAAGTGACTAAAATAAAGAATAAAGTCAATAGGGTGGAAATTATGGGGCAGCCGTCCGTTCCTAGAAAACGTCCGACAAATACAGCCGTCCCGAACAGAGGAAAAACCCTCCGGCATAAATTTCGAAGTGAATTTATCCAGTTGAGGCATCTTGATTGAGAATAAAGGATTCCCCCCTAGGGTTTTAAGGGTGGTAACGCGCTACTACTTAAACTACTTATGTTAATTCTACTTACGCGAAATAAAAAAAAGAAATGTAGCTCCCTGTTAGGATCGACAATTGAGAGAAGGGCCCCATTGGAGGATGGGTCCCGAGCGGTTTTGCATTGAGTTTTCTTTTAGTGGGAGTGAGGGAACGGACTCATCGCTCTCCTGCCGTGAGTCCTTAAAGGCGGGAGAGAGTAGAGCATACTAGGTAGTTACCGAATGCCCCAAAGCATCTTTTAGGACCGGCGCTAGACTTCCTCTCTTTTCTATAAGATATAAAAGGCGAAATTGATGCTCTTAACTACCCCTTTTTCTTTTAAAAAACGGAACGAATCGTCGATTTAAAACTGAACTAACCCTTTTTTGCCCGCCCACTTACCCCTTCTTCATGATCCGGCTTGCCCCTTATATGAGAATACCTTTGCTCGAAATGGATTCCGTTAGCGCCAAACTGAATATGATGCCTGCTACTGTGACTTCCAGTGCTCTTGCCCTATTTTGGCTCCCACTCCCACTAGTTCCTGGTCCCTCCAGCTTCATTTTCATGAGTGCGAAGAAAGCGGACTCCTTTTCAATAGAAAGGAAGAAAAATAAAAGAAAGAAATAAAAAAATATAACAGAAGCCAGAAATCACACCGCATAGATGAAATGGAACAATAAATGAAGAAAACCTGAACGGATAAACAATAATTCAAGCCTTTTTGAAGCTCGAAAAAAGCCGGAAAACTGTAAATGAAGCTTACATCACCTAACCTAAAAAGATTTCTATTTTGAAAAACAACCTA